AGTAAAGTGTCTGAAAAATAGAGTAATTTTGATAGAATTAAACATGTAGAATCTCTACCTTTGCTATATTTATTAGAATCTAACTAATTCCCTTAATTCCAAAAATTAATGTACATCATATACTAAAATATAAAAAGATAAGCTAATAAAGCTAGTGGGTTCATGCCCCATCTATAAAGGTTCCAATCCTTTTCTTCTTAATAATTAAATTTCATAAAATATTATTTTTTAATACATTAATCGTTGGAACACTCATTTCTATTTCCGCGTATTCCTGATTTAGTATATGAATAGGCTTAGAAATTAATATATTATCAATAATTCCCTTGATAATTAATGAAAAGAATCAATTTTCGTCAGAATCCGCTATTAAATATTTTATTACTCAGGCCCTAGCATCAAGAGCAGTTTTATTTTCAATTATTTTAATAAGAAATACAAAAGAATTTACCCCCCAAAATTCTAATTTCTTATTATTAATGTTTATAAACTCTGCATTGTTAACAAAACTAGGAGCAGCACCCTTCCACTTCTGATTTCCAGAAGTTATAGAAGGTTTAAACTGATTGAATTGTCTAATTTTATTAACTTGACAAAAAATCGCCCCAATAATACTAATTATATACAATTTAAAAATAACACTATTTTTATCTATAATTATTATTTTTTCTTCAATTACAGGAGGAGTCCTAGGTATTAATCAAATAAGAATTCGAAAAATCATAGCCTATTCATCCATCAATCATATTGGTTGAATAATCGCTAGAATAAATTCTTTTTCGACATGATTAATTTATTTTTTGATTTATTCCATCATTTCCGTAAATATTATTATCATTTTTAAAGAAAATAATATTTTCTGGCTAAGTCAAGTATCAAATTTTTTAAGAAAAAGGAAAACCTTTAAATTAACTTTTATAATAAATTTTTTATCTTTAGGAGGAATTCCCCCATTTTTAGGATTTTTCCCTAAATGAATCACCATCAATCTGATAGTAGAAAAAAGATTTTTTTGATTAAGATTAATTTTAATTGTTTTTACTTTAATTACATTATTCTTCTATTTACGAATTTCATTCCTAGCCCTAACAATCAATAGGGAAGAAAATTTAGTATCAAAAAGGAAAATGAATTTATTCTTTTCTAATCTAACTAATTTTTTTTCTCTATCAGGCCTAATTATTTGCACAATAATTTTTAACTTAAATTAAGGATTTAAGTTAACTAAACTATTAGTCTTCAAAGCTAAAAATAGAGTATATTCCTAAGCCTTAGGCTTAGAAAGAATATAACTTTACCCTTAAATTTGCAATTTAAGATCATAATTGAATACAAAGCCATGGTGAAGGAAAAATTTTTTCGTTTATAAATTTACAATTTATTGCCTAGACTCGGCCACTTCACCGAATAAATGGCTATTCTCTACCAACCACAAAGATATTGGAACATTATATTTCATTTTTGGAGCCTGGGCAGGAATAACAGGAACATCTCTAAGAATTTTAATTCGATCAGAATTAGGAAACCCGGGATCCCTAATTGGAGACGACCAAATTTATAATGTTATCGTAACTGCTCATGCATTCATTATGATTTTTTTTATAGTAATACCGATTATAATCGGAGGCTTTGGTAATTGATTAGTTCCTCTAATATTAGGAGCACCTGATATAGCTTTCCCTCGAATAAATAATATAAGATTTTGGCTTCTGCCCCCATCTCTAGCATTACTAATTATAAGAAGAATTGTTGAAAATGGAGCAGGAACAGGATGAACAGTTTATCCACCCCTGTCAGCAAATATCGCTCATAGTGGATCATCTGTAGATTTAGCAATTTTCAGTTTACATTTAGCAGGTATTTCCTCAATTCTAGGAGCTGTAAATTTTATTTCCACAGTAATCAATATACGACCTGCCAAAATAAATTTAGAACAAATATCATTATTTGTTTGAGCCGTAGTAATTACTGCTATTCTATTACTTCTATCTCTTCCAGTTCTAGCCGGAGCAATTACAATACTATTAACAGACCGAAATATTAATACATCATTTTTTGACCCAGCAAGAGGGGGGGATCCAATTCTATACCAGCATTTATTTTGATTCTTTGGTCATCCAGAAGTTTATATTTTAATTCTTCCAGGATTTGGTATAATTTCACATATTATTAGGCAAGAAAGAGGAAAAAAAGAAGCTTTTGGAACCTTGGGAATAATTTATGCTATAATAGCAATTGGTTTATTAGGATTCGTTGTATGAGCTCATCACATATTTACTGTTGGAATAGATGTTGATACACGGGCTTATTTTACATCAGCTACAATAATTATTGCTGTTCCCACAGGAATTAAAGTTTTCAGATGGCTAGCTACATTCCATGGAACAAAAATTCAGTTTTCCCCAGTTACATTATGAACGTTAGGATTTGTATTCCTTTTCACTGTAGGGGGATTAACGGGAGTAGTTTTAGCTAATTCATCTATTGATATTATTCTTCATGATACATATTACGTAGTAGCCCATTTCCATTATGTATTATCAATAGGAGCAGTATTTGCTATTATAGCAGGATTAATTCAATGATTTCCCCTTTTTACAGGATTAACTTGAAACAGCAAATTACTTAAAATTCAATTTATGGTAATGTTCATTGGAGTAAATTTAACCTTCTTTCCCCAACATTTCTTAGGATTAAGAGGGATACCTCGGCGTTATTCTGATTATCCAGATGCATTTACAGAATGAAATATTGTTTCATCAATTGGTTCACTAATTTCCCTAATAGCAGTTTTATTTTTAATTTATTCATTGTGAGAAGCTTTATCTTTAAAACGAAAAGCAATAGCAAGGCTAAGCTTAATTACGTCAATTGAATGGCTCCAATGATTTCCGCCTGCTGAACATAGATATTCAGAACTGCCTATTTTAAATAACAAATTCTAATATGGCAGATTAGTGCAATGGACTTAAACCCCAAATATAAAGATTAAACTTTTTTTAGAAATTGCAACATGAAAAACTCTTCTTTTACAAGACAGGGCTTCACCCCTTATAGAACAATTATCATTTTTCCATGATCATACTTTAATAATTCTAGTAATTATTACAGTTCTTGTAGGACAATTAATAATCACAATATTTTTTAATAAATTTTCTAATCGTTACTTATTAGAAGGACAAACTATTGAAGTAATTTGAACTGTATTACCTGCTGTAACATTAATTTTTATTGCACTCCCATCTCTCCGATTAATTTATATTCTAGACGAAGTAAGAAATCCATTCCTAACAATTAAAATTATTGGGCATCAATGATATTGATCGTATGAATATTCTGACTTTAAAAATATTGAATTTGATTCCTATATAATTCCAATAAACGACCTAAAATCCTTCAGATTTCGTCTTCTAGATGTTGACAACCGAATAACAATTCCATATGAAATTCCAATTCGAGTTATCATTACATCTTCTGATGTTATTCACTCATGAACTATTCCATCCCTGGGAGTAAAAATTGATGCTACTCCAGGACGACTAAACCAAGCTATAATTATAACAAATCGGCCAGGTTTATTTTTTGGACAATGTTCAGAAATCTGCGGTGCAAACCACAGATTTATGCCTATTGTAGTAGAAAGAATTTCAACTAAATATTTTATTAACTGAATTTCTGAAATTTCTAAATATTCATTAGATGGCTGAAAGCAAGCAACGGAATTTTAAATCGTATTATAATAGAATAGCAACTATTTCTAATGAATTAAAAATTTAGTTAAACCCATAACATTAGCTTGTCAAGCTAAAATTATTAAATAAAAGATAATAATTTTTAGTACCACAAATAGCACCTTTAAATTGACTAATTTTATTTTTATTCTTTTCAATCATTTTTATTCTATTTAATACTATTAATTTCTATTCTTTTTTATACAAAAGTAAAAGAGAAAAAAATAATAAAAAATCATTAAACTTTAATTGAAAATGATAGCAAATTTATTTTCTTCTTTTGAACCATCAACAAACTTTAATTTATCTTTAAATTGGGCTAGATCATTAATTGGATTAATTTTAATCCCCCCAATATTCTGATTTATTCCCTCCCGATTTAATATATTATGAAACCTAATCATTTTTAACCTTCATAAAGAATTTAAAATTTTAATAGGAACAAAAAATTCAAGAGGAAGAACATTAATTTTTATTTCTTTATTTTCTTTTATCATATTTAATAATTTTTTAGGTTTATTTCCGTATATTTTTACAAGAACAAGTCATATAACATTAACTTTAACCTTAGCACTTCCATTATGAGTAAGTTTTATAATTTTTGGATGAATTAATAATACAATTCATATATTTGCTCACTTAGTTCCCCAAGGTACTCCCCCTGTTTTAATACCATTTATAGTTTGTATTGAAACAATTAGAAATATTATTCGGCCAGGAACATTAGCCGTTCGTTTATCAGCTAATATAATTGCTGGTCATTTATTAATAACTCTTTTAGGAAACACGGGGGCCTCCCTTTCCCTCATTATAATTAATTTATTAATTATTATTCAAATTCTTCTATTAATTCTTGAATCTGCTGTTTCCATTATTCAATCATATGTATTCGCTGTTTTAAGAACATTATATTCTAGAGAAGTTAACTAATGAGAACTCATAAAAATCACCCATTTCATCTTGTTGATGTTAGACCATGACCACTTTTAGGGGCCTTTGGAGCCTTGACAATTATAATAGGATTAATTAAATGATTTCATGTCTATGAAATCAACTTATTACTAACTGGGTTTCTTATTACAATTATAGTTATATATCAATGATGACGAGATATTATTCGAGAAGCCACATTTCAAGGTCTTCATACAATAAAAGTAACTTTAGGATTACGATGGGGAATAATTCTTTTTATTACCTCAGAAGTATTTTTCTTCATTTCCTTTTTTTGAGGATTTTTTCATAATTCATTAGCTCCTAGAATTGAAATCGGAATAAAATGACCTCCTAGAGGAATTATTCCTTTTAATCCTATTGAAATTCCCCTATTAAATACTTTAATTCTTTTAACTTCTGGATTAACCGTAACATGAGCTCATCATAGATTAATTGAAAATAATTTTAAACAAGCCCTTCAAGGCCTTTTATTAACTGTAATTCTAGGAATTTATTTTTCTATTCTCCAAGCTTATGAATACATCGAAGCTTCATTTACTATTACCGATGCTGTTTATGGATCCTCATTTTTTATAGCAACAGGTTTTCATGGAATTCATGTAATTATTGGAACAACTTTTCTTTTAATTTGCCTTATTCGTCACTATAAAAATCAGTTTTCTCCTATCCACCACTTCGGATTTGAAGCTGCCGCTTGATATTGACACTTTGTTGACGTAGTGTGATTATTCCTTTATATTTCTATTTACTGATGAGGTAGATATTTATATAATATAAAAATTATATTTGACTTCCAATCAAAAAATCTAGAATCTAGTATAAGTAATTTTAATTTTATTCTTTACATCCGTAATTATTATAATTATCACTTTTATTTTAATTTTACTTTTAAATCTAATTTCAAAAAAAACTTTTATAGACCGAGAAAAAAGAAGACCATTTGAATGTGGGTTTGATCCTAAAAGATCAGCTCGTTTACCGTTTTCTCTACAATTTTTCTTAATCGCAGTAATTTTTCTTATTTTTGATGTAGAAATTACCCTTCTCCTACCATTAGTAGTTACAATAAATTTAACTAATTTAATAAATTACTTTATTGTAATAGTATTCTTTTTAATCATTTTAATTTTAGGTCTTTTTCATGAATGAAATCAAGGGGCCCTAAATTGAGCTAACTGGGATTATAGTTAATTATAACATTTAATTTGCACTTAAAAGGTATTGAAATCAATTTTTCTCAAATAGAAAGCAAAATTTTGCATTTAGTTTCGACCTAAAAATCTGATGATTGTCATCTCTATTTTTAATTGAAACCAAAATAGAGGTTTATCACTGTTAATGATAAAAATGAGGAATTCTCCAATTAAGGAAATATGTTATTCAAGAATAAGCTTCTAACTTAATTCTCAAGCGATGAAAATTCGTTTATATTTCTATTTATATAGTTTAAAAAAACATTGCATTTTCACTGTAAAATTAAGAAAAATTTTCTTTATAAATTCTCCACTTAAAAATATGTCTATTTCCTTAATATCTTCAATATTATGCTCTTTATAAGCTATTTAAGTAAAAAAAAATTAAAATTAAAAATAAGAATCAAATTAAAATTATTATAAAATAAATTTTTAAATGATTAGAAGAAAATAATTGAAAAAATTTAGACATAAAAATTATTTTTCTTTTTAAATTCTGACCCCCATAATATTCATGTCACCCTTGATCAAAACCTTTTAAGTAAATTCTTCCCAAATTAATAAAATTATAATTTACCCCCAGAGTAGAAATAATTGGTATATTTCATATTATAGCCAAAAATCTAGTTAAAATTAAATGATTTAAAGAAAAAGATGAAAATCTAACAGCCATTTTAGATAATTCATACCCAATTAATATTCCAAGTATAATCATAATTAAAGTTATAATTTTTATATAAAAAGGTAGACAAATAAAATAAGGTGAAGGGAAAATTATTCAAGAAAGGATTCTTCCTATAATTACAACAAAAAAAATTAATCCTATTATTCCCTTTAATATAAAATTAAATCTTTCTAATAAAAAATTTAATCTAAGAAAATTGAAATCACCTGTTAAAGTGTAATATATTAAACGAAATCTGTAACAAACAGTTAAACCAATAGAAATATAAAAAATTAGATAAATATAAAAATTTAAGTAACTTATAGACATCACCTCAACAATTAAATCTTTTGAATAAAAGCCTGAAAGAAAAGGTAATCCACAAAGAGAAAAATTACAAATATTAAAAAATGAACAAGTCAAAGGTATATAATTAATTAAAGAACCTATGTAACGAATATCTTGACAATTATTTATACAATGAATAATATTACCCGCACATATAAATAATAAAGCTTTGAATAAAGCATGTGTTAACAAATGGAAAAAGGCTAACTTATATCTTCCTAAAGCCAAAATTCTTATTATCAAGCCTAATTGACTCAAAGTTGATAAAGCAATGATTTTTTTTAAATCAAATTCAAAATTAGCCCCTAAACCTGACATAAATATTGTTATTCTGGCAATAAATACAAGAAAAAATATTAATTCCTTAGAAAAAGAAAAATTAAAACGAATTAGTAAATAGACACCAGCAGTAACTAACGTAGAAGAATGAACTAAAGAAGAAACTGGTGTAGGAGCAGCTATAGCTGCAGGAAGCCAAGAAGAAAAAGGAATTTGTGCCCTTTTAGTTATAGCCGCAAGAACAATTAGTCAAGAAATTAAATTTATAAAAAAATCAGTTTTTATAAAATCCAAATAATAAATATACCTCCAACTTCCATAATTTAATATCCATGCAATTGATATTAATAAGGCTACATCCCCAATTCGATTTGAAAGGGCGGTAAGCATTCCGGCATTATAAGATTTAATATTTTGATAATAAATTACTAAACAATAAGAAACTAAACCTAAGCCATCCCATCCTAAAAGAATAGAAATTAAATTTGGCCTAATAATTAGTAACATTATAGAAAAAACAAATATAACAACTAAAAAAATAAATCGATTTAAATTCTTCTCTCCCCTTATATATTCTTCTCTATAAAAAATAACTATTGAAGAAATAAAAAAAACAAAACTTATGAATAAAGTTGATATTCAATCAAATAAACATGACATTACAATTCTTGAAGAATTTAATGTCAAAATATTAATCTCCATAATAAATCTTAAATCTAAAATTATTAAATAAGAACTGACAAAAAAGAAAAATAATGATATAAATAGAAAAGAGAAAAAATAAATTTTACAAACTGATAAAATTATCCAAAATATTATTATATATCTTTAATCCCACAAATTAAAATTTTTCTTAAACTATTTGAATTAAAATCACAAAGTTAAGTTCTCTGAACTAAGAATTAGTAAATTTAGAGGAACTCAATGTAAAAATAAAAGTAAAAATTCACGAAATAATCCCTGGTTAATTCTTAATAACCCAGAATAATAATTACCATGTTGAGAATAAGAATATAAAAATAAAGAATAAACAGCCCTAAAAAAAGATAATAATGATAAAAAAATTATTGATCAAAAGCTATATCTTACCAATCTATTAATAAGCAAAATTTCCCCAAGTAAATTTAATGATGGGGGAGCAGCCATATTAGATGAACATAAAAGAAATCATCATAATGAAAATCTAGGAATAATATTTAATAAACCCTTATTTAAATAAATACTTCGCCTTCTTAAACGCTCATAAACAATATTTGCTAAACAAAATAGACCAGAAGAACAAAGTCCATGGGCCAACATTATTATTAAAGAACCTCAAAGACCTCATCTATTTAAGGTTATTGTTCCCCCTAATACTAAACCTATATGAGCAACAGAAGAATAAGCAATTAAAGATTTTAAATCTCTTTGACGAATACAAATCAGTGAAACAAAGAAACCTCCGACCAAACTAATTCTTACAAATAAAGACCTAAACTTTAATCCAAAAAAAATAAATATTTTCATTACACGAAGTAAACCATACCCACCCAATTTCAGTATAATTCCAGCTAGAATTATTGACCCAGAAACAGGAGCTTCAACATGGGCCTTAGGAAGTCACAAATGAACAAAAAATATAGGTAATTTAACTAAAAAAACTATAATCATTCTTATATATACATATAAGTTATTTAAATTATTTAATATTAAAGACAAATCTAAAGTATAAAAATTTTTGTAAAAATAAAAAATTGAAATTATTATAGGTAAAGAAACTAATAAAGTATAAAATAATAAATATAAACCAGCCTCAATACGCTCGGGCTGATACCCCCATCCAATAATTAAAATTAATGTAGGAATTAATCTAATTTCAAAAAACAAGTAAAAAACAAAGAAATTAAGAGAAGCAAAAGTTAAAATCAACCTTATTATCAAAAATAATATTACTAAAAGAAAAACCTGGCTATAATTACTTAATTTAAAAATTTTTTCTCTAGCCATTAATATTAAAGAACAAATTCAAATTCTAAGAAGAATTAAACAAAAAGATAATAAATCACAACCAAAAAATCCAGAAATTCCTGTATATATAAAATTATAAGAAAAATTTAATAAAAATATAAAAAATATTAAAAAGAAAGAAAATTGGACTAATCAAAATCTATTTATTAAACATAAAGGTATCATGAATAATATAAAAAATATAAATTTTATCATAAAGAAGAAAATGTTAAAATATAATCGTTTCCACAAGAACGAATTATAGACACTAATATTGATAATCCCAAAGCACCTTCACAAACACTAAAAGTTAGAAAAATTATACTAAAAAAAAATTCAAAATTTCCATTTCTAAGAAATATTATAATATTTAAATAAAGAGATACAACAATAAATTCAAGACTCAACAATATTAATAATAAATGTTTACGCTTAAAAGAATAAATAAATAATCCCGAAAAAAATATTATAGAAGAAATAATTATCATTAGTTTTAATAATTTAATTAAAATATTGGTCTTGTAAACCAAAAATAAGATTTATCTTTTAAAACTCAAGGAAATAGGAAAACCTACTTCTTTAATCTCCAAAATTAAAATTTTTTATAAACTATTCCTTGCATAATAAATATTCTTATTTCTAGATCTTTAATATTAACTATCATATTTATCTTATTAAATCATCCATTATCTTTTGGAATAGTCCTTCTTTTACAAACATTATTAATATCATTAATTACAGGAATAATTAATCAAAGATTTTGATTTTCCTATATTCTATTCTTAATTATAGTAGGAGGAATATTAATTTTGTTTATTTATATAACAAGAATTGCTTCAAACGAAAAATTTAATTTTTCGGTAAAAATAACTCTATCTATAATATTCTTATTTTCAATTAGGTTAATTTTAATATTTACAGACAAAATAATAACAAATATAAAAATAATTAATTGAGAGCAAGAATCTTTTCCATTAAATAAATTATCTCTAAGAAAATATATTAATATTCCTAATAACATAATCATAATGATAGTTATTGTTTATTTATTAATCACCCTAATTATAGTAGTTAAAATTACCAATATTAAACAAGGACCATTACGACAAATATTTTAATGAAAATCCCAATTCGGCAAGAATCCCCTTTAATTAAAATTTTAAATTCATCCCTAATTGATCTACCTACACCCTCTAACATTTCGACATTATGAAACTTTGGTTCTCTTCTAGGATTATGTCTAGGAATCCAAATTATTACAGGAATCTTCCTAGCTATACACTATTGCCCAAACGTTGATTTGGCATTTAACAGAGTAGTCCACATTTGTCGAGATGTAAATTATGGTTGACTAATTCGAACACTTCATGCTAACGGAGCCTCTTTTTTTTTTATTTGTCTTTATATTCATATTGGTCGAGGAATTTATTACAGATCTTATTATCTTAAAGAAACCTGAATAATTGGAGTTACCATCTTTTTTGTAGTTATAGGAACAGCCTTTCTTGGGTATGTTTTACCCTGAGGGCAAATATCATTTTGAGGAGCTACAGTTATTACTAATTTACTTTCTGCTATTCCCTATTTAGGAACATCTATTGTTCAATGAGTATGAGGAGGGTTTGCTGTTGATAACGCAACATTAACACGATTCTTTGCTTTTCATTTCATTTTTCCATTTATTGTCCTGGCCCTCGTAATTATTCATCTCCTATTTCTCCATCAAACTGGTTCAAGAAACCCTTTAGGGACAAAAAGAAACATCGACAAAATCCCGTTTCATCCATATTTTTCTTTCAAAGACATTGTTGGATTCATAATTTTATCATTTTCCTTGGTAGCACTAACACTATCACAACCTTATTTACTAGGAGATCCTGATAATTTTATTCCTGCTAATCCTCTGGTTACCCCAGTCCATATTCAACCAGAATGATATTTCCTTTTTGCCTATGCAATTTTACGGTCAATTCCAAATAAATTAGGGGGAGTAATTGCATTAGTTTTATCAATTGCAATCCTTTATATTATACCTTTTACTAATAAAAAAAAATTCAGAAGAAGACAATTTTATCCTATAAGTAAAATTTTATTCTGATCAATAACAACAACAATCATTTTATTAACATGAATTGGGGCACGTCCAGTTGAAGACCCTTACATTATTACAGGACAAATTCTTACAATTGTTTATTTTTCATATTATTTAACTAGACCTCTTTCTGCAAAAGCATGGGATAAAATTATATTTTAATAATCAATGAACTTGTATAAGTATGTATATTGAAAATACAAAAAAGAAGAAGAAAATCTCCTATTGATTTGTACTAAATTTTGTTAACTAACTAAAAAGGGAAAGGAAAAAAAATTCCAATCCAAAAAATAATATTAAAAAATTTAAAGAAATAGGTAAATAACTTTTTCAAGCTAAATACATTAATTTATCATAACGAAAACGAGGAAGAGTCCCACGAACTCAAATTCAAAAAAATGCTAAAAATCCTACCTTTAAAAAAAAAAATCAAGAAATTAAATTTCCCCCTAAAAATAATAAAGAACAAAGTATTCTTATAAATAAAATCCTTGAATATTCAGCTAAAAAAATTATAGCAAATCCCCCTCTTCTATATTCAACATTAAAACCAGAAACTAACTCTGATTCTCCTTCAGCAAAATCAAAAGGTGTTCGATTTGTTTCAGCCAAACTTGATACTAATCATATTAAACATAAAGGAAATATTAAAAATAAAAATCAAATAAATTCCTGATATTTTATTAAATGAAGAATATTAACCCTCAAAACCAGAAACAAAAAAGATAATAAAATTAATGCCAAACTAACTTCATAGGAAATAGTTTGAGCTACAGAACGAAGTCTTCCTAATAAAGAATATGAAGAATTAGAAGATCACCCAGCCAACATTACCGTATAAACACTTAACCTAGAAACACAAAGAAAAAATAAAAAAGAAAAATTAAAATTAAAATTTACTGTAAAAAAGGGAATACATATTCAAAGAAATAAAGACAAAAATAAATTTAATACAGGAGAAAAATAATATACATTAAAATTTGATATAAAAGGATTCGTTTGTTCTTTAGTAAATAACTTAATTGCATCACTAAAAGGCTGTAATAAACCAACAAAACCAACTTTATTAGGACCTTTACGAATTTGAATATAACCTAAAACCTTTCGTTCTATAAGGGTTAAGAAAGCAACACCAAATAAAACAAAAACAATTAAAATTAAACTAGAAAAAGAAATTAAAAATAAATCGATTAATATCAAGTGTTATCTGTATTAATAATACATTTAAAGATTCTAAATCAATTGCACTAATCTGCCAAAACAACATTAATATTCTAATTTTAAATAAATTATTTAATATTTGGTCCTTTCGTACTAAAATATTTACTTTTATTAAAGATAGAAACCAACCTGGCTCACGCCGGTTTAAACTCAGATCATGTAAAATTTTAAAGGTCGAACAGACCTAACATTTTAGCTTCTGCACCAAAATTTAATTTTAATCCAACATCGAGGTCGCAAACCCTCCTTTCAATTTGTACTCTCCAGAAAGATTACGCTGTTATCCCTAAGGTAATTTATTCTTTTAATCATAAATAATGGATCAAATTTTCATAAATAAATGTTTTAATGAAAAAAAGTTAATTTAATTTTTTAATCGCCCCAATCAAATTTTTATTATAATTCTAATTTTTAATACTAAAAAAAATTAACAAACTAAAATAGAAATAAAACTCTATAGGGTCTTCTCGTCTTTTAATGAAATTTAAGCTTTTTAACTCAAAAATAAAATTCTATTAAATTAAAAAGAGACAGAAATTTTCTCATTCAACCTTTCATTCCAGCTTCTAATTAAGAAACTAATTATTATGCTACCTTTGCACGGTCAAAATACCGCGGCCATTTAAAACTCATAGGGCAGGTCAGACCTTAAATTGTTATCAAAAGGCCATGTTTTTAATAAACAGGTGAAAAATTTATTTGCCGAATTCCTTTTTTTAATCTAAACTATAAATCAATTTATATACTAATTTAATCATTATTTCAATAAAAATTTTATTAATCTAATTATTCCAATAAAAAAACTAAATAAAATAAAAATTTAAAATAAAATTAAATCAAATATAACATTCTTCTAAACTTGGAAGCTTTTAATCCTAATTAACCAAAAATTATAAAAAATTGTAGTTTTACTTTTTCAAGCTTATCCCCAAAAAAATAAATTATTAAAATAAAAAATTTAAAAATTAAATAAATTTATTATTAACAAAAAAATTGAATTTTTTCTCAGAAAACCAGATATATTTAGAAACGAATAACGTTTCACTTCAACTTTTTAATTATAAATATTTATTCTACAATAAAATTAATAAAAAAGTAGCTCTTCTAAATTCGGGAAAATTAAATTTTTAATGGTAATTAATTAACCCTGATACACAAGGTACAAAAATTAAATTTTTCTTTAAAACATAATAATAAGTTCCTTCACAGTACTAATTAACTATAAAAATAATAAATTTTTCTAAAAAATAATAAAAAAAAGAAATTAATTTTAAAAAACAGAAATCAACAAAAAAATTAACTAATTATATTCAAATTAAATTGATTACAACAATTAACTTTTTAATGTAAATAAAACGCTTTATCAAGCTCTAACTTGTTCTTTCTAGGCTCACTTTCCAGTAAGCCTACTTTGTTACGACTTATTCCACCTTAAAGTGAAAGCGACGGGCGATATGTGCATATTTTAGAGCCAAAATCACTATAATTAATTAATTTTAATTACAATCAAATCCTTATTCATATTATTTTTCATATAATAATCAAAAAATAAATTTAACGTAACCCATCTTTTTCTTCTACATACGCTACACCTTGATCTGATTTACTCTCTAATAAGATTTTAAATATTAATTTTCTCCAAAAATATTTAAACTACGACGATATGTAAACTAAGAAAAAGTACAATAAATCGTGGATCATCGATTAACAGACAGGTTCCTCTGAAAAGAATAAAATACCGCCAAAATTTTTAATTTTCGAGAACATAACTATTACTAATCCAAATAAAAATTACATTAAAAATAATAGGGTATCTAATCCTAGTTTAAATTTTTAATTTCCTAGATAATTTATCAAAAAAATTTTTTTTAAAAAGCTTAAGATTTCACCCTATAAGTATTTATTAAAAATTATAATGTATAAAAATCTAATTTTAAAAAAAATTAATTTATGTTATCCGTGTAACCGCAACTGCTGGCACAAATTTTGTTAACATTGAAAATTATAACTAAATCAAGTTTTCACTTATAATTAAATTTCCTTACTGCGAAATAAATAAATTAGTATATTAATTTAAATAACTAAAAATCACGCCTAAACTTACATGTAAAATTAAACTTTAACTAATTTTTAAGCCAAATAAAAACTTTTTCGATTCTGACGATTCATAATAAACATTATTTTATATCCTACCGCAAAAACCTTTACCCCCATAAAGGTTTTCCAGAATTTTAAAATAATTCAACCTAAAATTCTTCTATTATTATATATATATTATTAAAAAGAAATAATTATTAAACATATTTTTTTCTTACTCAATCAAGGCTATATTCTAATAATAGAAAAAAGATAAATCAATAATTTCAAGATTTTATTTATTGTAATGTAGAAGAAACAAGGTTTTTTTTTTTTTTTAAAAATTTTCACTTCTTCTATAAATGTTTAATGTGTTATAATATATAAACATTTTATATATATATATCATTATAATAAAAATGTATAAATTTATTTTAACTTATTTAAATATAATGATTGTATATGAATTGAAATAATTATTATAGACTGTCATATTCAATAAGAGATTTTATTTATATTTATAAATCTATTTATTGTTAAATATACAACAGAAGGATCTGTTATATAATTAAAAAAATATTGATTAATCTTCTTTCTCTCTCTCCTATATAGGTTAATAATGATTATATCTTTCGACCATACATTAGGAAGTTATTAATAATTAATAAATTTTGCTCTTTAATAATTTATATATAATAATTTTAAATTAGTCTTTAGTAATATATTCTTTTCTATTATAATAGATGTCTATTAATATATTAAATATTTATATATATATATCTATAGAAATTAATTCATAAATTTTTTATTAGGGAAAAAAGTTACTCCATAATTTTTCAATTTTTTTGGGTGATCTTGGACATTCCTGTAAATAATTAATTTTTGGTATTTTCACCCCCCCCCCAGAGAGTATTTTTTTTTACATTTTTTGACACTTAAAAATGTAATTTATGTTTATCATTTTTTTTTACAAATAAAAAATA